AGGCGTTAGCCCTTTATTCCCGTAATGCGTTTTCTTGCTAGCGCGCTTGCGCTTGTTTGTAGAGTTCCGTTCCTCGATTCCCTTCTTGGCTATTTAATATTAGTTATTAGTTAGCTATTTAGTAGTTGTTGTTGTAGTTTCAAAAGTGTGCTAACGCAACTCGATCAATTTCCTGGGATTCCCGTAAGGCGTTTTCTTGCTGGAACGGAACAACAAAGATTGAATGAATTCATCCGCCTGCAGTACTGAACCTAATCTCTACAGCTGGCCTGTTCGTTCTGTCTTTCCCCGCAGACTCAATCAATACGCAACTCTCCGGAAAGAAGGAGAAGTTTCAGTCTTTCTTCTGTGATCGAGATCGGTCTCCCGAAGAACAAGATAGGCCAATCCCAAAAGCCAAAAGCAGATCTGCTCTCCGTACCTTGGAACAAAGACCTTATTCCCTTCCGTATCGCCTGACTCGCTTGAACAGAGTCTCTAAACCGACTAACAGAAACAATCATTCTCTCTTTGGTGACGCTTCGCTTTCCCTAAAGAAAGCAATTCTCTCTTCTTTTTATTTTATGAAAAGAGAACTTTAGCTCTGTTTTCCTCCCTTGCTTACCGGTAACTGAAGATTTTCTTCATTATCGACCGCCCGCCCTCGTATCATGAACGCGGAGCGCCGGCTGCCGTGATACTGTCGCGTAACAGAAAGACAGAAATCTATGAAGCAGTCATAGTAGAGGCGAAAACCCCGGGTCACTTTACACCTAGTGGGAGTCATGGAATAGCATAGCAATGATCAATTGAAGAAGAAACAAAATGGATCGAATAGGAACTCTCATTGACCTACTTCACTCAGTGGTTAGAGTCTTCCATACGGCATCGGTTCGCGATCCAATAGTAGGGAAGCCCGCCCGGGCGGAGGTTCTTTCTCCAAGACGCGTTTGGAACAACGGGCGGGCATTTCCATCCACATAAAGAAAAAAGGGAAGCTCGCAGAGCTTTCTCTCCTAGTTAGAAGGGACACGGGGCTTTTATCCCAAGGAAGGGACCAAGCACTAAGAGCTCCACCTACTTACTGCTTGGGCACTTGCAACAGGAACAGAGCCCACCTATCGACCGAAGACAAATTCTGCATCCGCCAGACAGGAACTTGCAGCAGATAGTCCTGCCTCACACCCACACTCACGAAAGACAACAGCGCCTACGCCTTGAACTACCAAGCAAGGGATGAGCTACCTATCGACAGCAGGCACTATCGCCTCACAACCTAGGAAGGGCTCCTAGCTTGCATACTGCTCCTAGCGCGAAAGAACAAGCAGCCTTAGCGCATCCGACAGCCAGCCCTATGAGCTAGCTTACCAGCTCGACCTCTGCCACTACTGCTTCGCTAGCCAATGCTAGAGATGGAAGATCTAAAACAAGGGCGGAGCCGCAGAAGCAAATGAAGAAGCTACTGTGATTGCTTATTCGAAGACAGATCTTAGATTTCATTCCGTTCCGTCACCTTTCCTTGGACCAGGCACCAAAGCAAGCTCATAAGGAGGAAGCGGGGCATGGGAGACACGAAGTATTGCGAAAGAAGGAACAAGGGACGCCTCATTCCATGTTGCAAGAACCCGAGCTAAGAGCAGGGCAGATGAAGTCGACAAATCGGGTCTAAAAGCAAAAGCCCGTACATATAAAGTAAAGTCAAGCATTTAAATTAAAAACCTATCCCTATTCTTGAGTTAGGATTTTTTGAATCCGCCAGTAGGGCAAATGCCGCCAGATGCGAGCCCTTGCTACGGTCTTTAAAGGGGAATTATTTCAATAAAGAAATGTTCCGGATTTACCAGTTGACCAGTTTCGAGAGACTATCCAGTTGCAGAACAAAAGGAATGGTTTGGTTGATAACTGATTGCGCCGGACTGGTATACTTCTCCTCTGGGCTTTGCTTTAATAGAATATATTCGATTGGAAGAGAAGCGCACCTTGACTCATGCACTCATGAACTCCTGAAATCAGGAACTGGTTTGAAAGCTTCACTCATGAGCTATCTTACTAAAGGAATTCCAGTCTCCTAAACAGCCGTCGAGAACAGGCTATAAAATAGAAGTGTGCCTTTTTATTAAACTAAAAAATAATGGATTTCTTGCTTACTTCGCTAGCAGGGTATTCCCGATTGTCATCAGACAGAAGAGGGGTTGGACCAGACCCGCTAAGAGCTAGATTCGATATTCCAGATGCGACTGCTGTTACAGGACAAAAGACCGGGAAAAGAGAAAGATATATTTACAGGAAAGAGGTCTTCGTGAAATAAAACGAAGAGAGCAGATGAGCCTTTTCCACCCTTTGCAGAAGCAGGAAATAGAATCAAAACCTTTGGAATGAACGAGGCTCTTCAAGCTGCTTACGGAAGATACTTGAGATTTGTGTTGCTCACTTGTTTGGTGCTAGGATTCGGAGCATGGTGGTCTATCATTCCAGAGCAGTTACTCAACCAACCAACAGCATGCTGCTCGCCAGAGTACGTGACCGCTATACAAGAAGCGGCGGCGTGCGAGATTAGGAATATAGGATTTCCATGCTTCCATTCCGGGGGGATTCATGATAGGGTGATGGAGGCCTTTGAGCAAAAAGACGTGTACGACCCCTGCCAACTAATACCGAGCAGAAGAGCTGTCGCCTTGGCAACCATGATTTGAGCTGTCATTGTTGTTATGGCTCTAGGCGAGTCGGTAACCATGGACGGCATTGTCTTGTAGCAAAAAGGATAAATTGAAAAGAGAATTGTGAAGTAGAATCAGAGTTAGTTGGGGAAAAAAGAAAATGAATTCGTGTCACCAAGCTTCTGCTATCCCTACAACCTGCTGTAAGAGCAGGGGGGGCAATATAGCGAGTCCGCGGGGTCTTCTCCTCTTTCCTTTTACTTAGTAATGAAGATATTCCTTGATTTGGAAGAGGAGTATTGGCAATTGAAATTTCCTCCCCTTTCTTTGCCACTCGAGTGACTAGCTCTACAGACTATGGAATCGACCGGTACAAAAGCAATCTACACTGGCCATGGATCCACGGATAGCCCCTATGGTGATGAGAAGAGAGGATGAAGAGGAAACCAAGCAATCAACATCGGAATCGTCAGAGCTTCGTCAGACTACGCGAAAAGGGGATTGTACGCTTGCCTTACCTTTTGAGCATACGGAGCGAGCCAACTATGAAACAATCGGGTTAGCAACAACAGCACCAACACCAACAAGAGGACGAGCCAGGGGATGAATTGCTCGCCTTTTTATACTCAATATTACCGCCGTCCTTATTTCTCTTTCCTTTCCCTTCGAAACTCCCCTTCAACCGCATGAAATTGCTTAGGCAACTGGAACAACAAAGGAAGAACAGTCAAAATACACCGTACCCTCTCCGTAGGTCAAGTGACTACTCCCTTCTCCTTTGTCCTACTCCCCGAAGCAGGCACTGAAGAAGCAAGCCAAGTGCATAAGGAATAGGAATGCACACCCGCTAGCAAGCCCAACCGAAAGCCCACTCTATACAATCAGCGATTCCCTCTTCTGTGGAGCTGGAGCTGGAGTCAAAGGAGTTAGCCTTTACTTTACCTCTCTTCCCTTAATGCGCCAAGGGACTCAGCAAGGTACCACTTGCCTAACTGCTGCAAAAGGAAAAGCTACAAGCCGACCGAACTGACAGAGCTGACCTAGCTGCTAGAAGAGCAGCTAAAGCTGCTTCTTCAGATGCCGGGTTTTCTCTATCCTATCTATTTTAGCGTTTTTCTCTTTTACTTTTATCTTTTTTCTTTAGTCAATATTTATTCCCAATTGTATGATTGCATATAAAACTAAGGCAACCTACAACCAATCGACTATTGCGACTAATGCTGCCAGCTAAGGCAAGAAGCGCTACCAACCCTTAGCCCAACTAGAGCTACAAGACCTGAGGAGCTAGCTACAAGAGCTGCCCTACCTAACAGCTAACCGTTCCTCCCTTACTAGACGAATACTTCTGAAAAGGAAGCTCAAGCTCGCTCGACCAACCCTTGATCCTAACCCTCAGCCGCTGTCGGCTCGCCCTTCGCTTCCTCCGCCGGAAAACGAAAATTAAAAAAAAAGGATCACGGGGAGGAGTGAAGTGATAAGAGGCAAAGGATTTGGTCGAAACCGATCGAGGCGAGTCTCGACTTAATAAAGTACCATCAAACAAGCGATGCTATACACGAAATATACATAAAGATAACGGTAACAAGACTTTCATGATCTTTTTCCTGATGAGAGGAAGACGCAATAGTCTCATCTCAATCCCACATGAAAAAAAGAAAAATGGACAATGTTCATTGCCTCATCATGGCATACGAGATCTGAACGAGTGATTGGGGACTTAGCATGCAATGCCAATGCATGATTCGATATGAATATAATGAAACATCCATAGAGTTATAAAGTTCTATGCCTATGTCACGAGGGTCTCACGAACAAGTTTTTCACACTACCTCGACACCTGGGCTGCAAATCTCATCACCCATCCCCACGACCGGGTAATGGAAATAACATGAGTAGGAATAGTAGCTGAAACATCTCCAGCGTCTCCACTGCCCACAGAACAATCGACTAGAAGACAGAGCAGAGCAGCGGAGGGACTTAAAGTATTCATGTTCAAGAGCAAGAGTAAGTCAGGTTTAGGTAAGGTAAGGAGAGGAATAGATTCCCTTGTTTGGTACTAGAAGCAAGCTCGAACTACCTGCGTAGAAAACGGAAGTGCGCTCCTGCGCACTCCGGCTTTCAAGCCTCCGTTTGCAGGGTGGGCCCCTGAAAAAAAACCGACATAAAAAAGAAAGAAGAGAAATTGGGCCATGTTTCCCGAGAGAGGCCGCCTTCTCTCAGGCCAGCAGTCTTTTACTTCTAGTCGACTGCTCTATGACGGGCTTCCCTGTTTCCTGGGCTCTGCTCGCTCGTCTACGCTCCGACCCAGCAAGTCATAATTGAAAAACGATGTTTCCTTGCCTTAAGATTTCAAACTTGTCGTCAAAAAGGCAATCAATCAGAATCAAGGAAGCAAAAAAATGGAAATAGTGAATCAAGATCTAGATGGATCCCTATCTTTATCTCTATCCACGGAGATACCTATCTATATGGAGAGAGATCTATCTATGAATCGATCTAGACTATCCTCTATCCGGCCTCTATCCGGATAGATATGTCCGAGCGACTACGCCGATCTTTATATGTTTTGGCCACGTCCGTTTCCGCTCCGAAGAGGAAGGTTTGGATCTTTCAATCTTATGTCGTGAGGGATGTGACCTATGTTAGGTCCATAAGATACCACAGCTTTTGGTGTTCTATGATTCACCTCCGAATAATGAGTAGGTAGTTCGATCCTTTTGATTCTTCTCTTCCTAGTAATTCTTCTCTTCCTAGTAATTCTTCTCTTCCTAGTAATTCTTCTCTTCCTAGAAGAAGGAAGAAGGAGATTACTTATCTTCCTAGTAATTCTTCTCTTCCTAGAAGAAGGAAGAAGGAGATTTCTTATCTTCCTAGCAATTCTTCTCTCCCTAGCAAACTGATGGGGGGCTCCGGAGCAATAGGTCGAATTACTATATAAATAAGAGTTGTTAACTAAAGGACTTCTTGTTCGAGTAGGAGGATTTCGGTTTTTATCGTTCCTTCTCTTCGATAAGAATAGGGATTTGAAATGATACAAATTTATCTCCATTCTGTTGTGCTCAGCGAAGGAACTGCCTAAGCATACTTTTTCGGATCCAAACTTCTTTGTTCTTTCTAAGTCTGATTCTTGCATAGAAGAACGCAACTGTTGCAAAAACCGGGATTTTAGTAGTAGGCGGCACCCCCTCTTAGTTTTGAGTAGGCGGAACCATTCTGTTTTGGTTCTTCTCCACATTCTTACCGGGTGATCCAGGAATTTGCCTATGATTTTTTCAACTGATATGTCGATATAGAAAGATCTCCTTATTTCTTCACCGCGGGCTCTCGCGTCATTTTCTTGAAAAGATATTAGATCACCGTGGGACACTTTCAAATGAGTAATGCTTACCATTCCATTATTCACACAAACCCTTCGATGACTTATCGGCTGCCTTGCTTGAGGAATAGTTTCACGAAAATGGAGACGAACCGGAATAACGTCCGATCTTGTTTCTGGATTGAGTGGAAAAGGGATATATGAAGTTCGTTCTGTTCTTCTGTGCATCTCTGTGATGGGTAAATCCCCATGAAAAAGGGGCAACTTTCGTGTAGTTTGTGATTGGATGTAACTGTAAAGATTTTGTCTCGGAGAAATCTTTCTCTTAATAGATCTCTTCTTGTTCCTCAATCTTCGGAGAATGCGGCGTTGTATTATTGTAAGTTCTCTGTTCCGAACATTTCCTGAAAGTGGACGACAAGTTTGAAATCTTAATGCAGGCAAGCATATCTCGTTGAATCAGTCTTTTTCGCCACATAGCGTATAACGGGAATCGAACCCCCTCTGCTGCGCTGCTGGCGGGCGGATGGAGAATTTCCTTCTTCGATCCATACCCGCCGGGTGTAATGAATAGAGATCTCCCGCCACTTCTCTTCCTATCACTTCACTTCGTTCTCTCGCTCTGCTCCCGAAAGATAAAATAGAGAGACTAGCCGGAAATAGCCGGTTGGGTTTGTCCAATCAAGAAAGGCATGGGAAAAAGAACAGCAGAAAGAAAGAAGATTCACCTAACTAGACCACCAGCCCCTGAGCCTGCATCACAGCGAGGACGTCCATCGCATATGAAAAAGTTCCAGACATTAGGCCGTGCGCCAATAAATCATGATAACAGAAGTGGATAGAATAGAAATCATCATCCGAATTGAACATACAATCCGTGATGTTGTAAGGGCCTTGGGGTAATGGAACTCCTGCTTTGTCGCATAGGACGTCCAGCTTGTGCCGGATCCCTTCCATCAGCTCATCGTCTGCCACGTCTGATATGTGATCCATGGCTATATCCCTAGGTAGAGTAGTCAAATACTCATAGTTTATACGAGACAGGGTTTGAAATGCCATTTGGAAAGTCAGCCCTAAGCCAAAAATCACAAATGCAGTGATTTCAGGCTCACTCATAATCAAAGTTGGATCGACGCAAATCATAACATCTGCCATAGCATCAATCATAATCATAATCCAGTCGCAAAATCCCTGTAGTTCCGCTTCTTGCTCTAAAAATGAAGAAAGACTAGTTCAGAAATAGCCGGTTTTTAACCAAGAAAGGCATGGGATTGTTTGGGCGTAACATTCTTTTGCTTCTCTTACGATATTTCAGCTTGAAAAGAAACCTCAAGCCGATAAGAGCTCTTCATCATGTTCGAGAATTTCGAAAGAAGAACTGAGAGTGATTGACCTCTCACTCACGGCACATATGCTATATGTGTGATGCCGACACCTAAGACACTTTGACTCCTCCCTTCGATAAGCTGTCCAACTAAGGGGAAGCATATTGACCTCAATACTAACTCTCCAGTCCACATCTTTTATACATGAAATTACTTCTTCCTTGCGATGACGAGCAATGAACTCTTGCTTTCGGCGCATTACATCACTCTTGATTAAAGCCTTAGAATCAGATAGACGCGCAGGGAGGTAGCTTTCTGCTAGTCTTCCTTGCTCAAAGAAAAGGAGGAATAACAGGCACTTATAGTAAGAGTGGGAAGAGATGATGAATACTTATAGGCTTGCTTACACTCGGGAGAGAGCGGCTTACAAGCAAAGAATAGGAATGAAAACCTGAAAAGAGCTCTTTCTCGGCATCCGGATTCTCGCCATCCCAGAAGTTGACTTCTTTGCTGGGCTACTATCATAGGCTATGATTCCTATTTCTCAAGAATGAGAACCAATCCCCTTTTGAACTAAAAAAGCGTTTAAGCGGGTTATTGAACTTCTATTCTAAATCACCGAATCTCGCATCCAACCCCGTTCTTTTGGACTCAATCAATGAAAGGCCCACGCTAAACCGATTTAATAGAGGCCTGGCTAAGGACTGCTACCCTCTATTCTTTTCTTGCTAAGAACGAATTATCGAAGCCCGGAAGTTCCTTCGTTCCCAACCAGTGATTCTCATAGCCTTCGTGCCCAGGCTAAAAGAGCTCCATTACACAGAAGACCAATCGAATCCCGATTCAAGGACAAGCACGGAAATCTGTCCAATAGAATAGCCGCTTCTTCTTAGAAAATGGATCCATGTTATCAAAGAGGAATTTCCCTCGAGCTGGGCAGGAGCTATTCCCATCTAGTTACGCGTAGTGGGACTGATCCTTTCTCCGACGGCAAAAGCTTCGACGTATGTGGGCTTTTCCTAGTCTTTTATTCTTAAGTATAGTTATGATTTTCTCGGTCGATCTATCTATTCAGCAAATAAATAGAGAAGTTCGATCTAGCAAGATTGTTGGTCTTTATGAAGTCATGGTAATGGCAGGTGAATTAGTAGAATTTGAAGAGGGTACTACGAGATAGATAAGAGTAACAGTCTTATTCGTTAGATGGCCTGGAGGTAGGCTTCGGCTCGAAAAGCGAAGATTGTAAATTGGTAGGGCTTACGCGGCTGCTCATCAATTGTTCTTGCCAACCGTAAGTTGGGGCTGGGCTCCTTTTCGGACTTCTGGAGTTGAAGAGAGTAGAGTGAATGAAGGGGTCGAAAGTACTGAAAGACTTAAATGTAGTAGTTCCGGGACTAACTCAAAGGAATGCAAGAAGTTCCAAACAAAGAGGCAATATAGGGTCTTATATTTGCATTAGCCCTTCTTCAGGAGAGAGAATAGAATCAATGTTCAAAGGCCTAAGCCTAAAGGAATCCTAGCCTTACTTGGCTTTCAAGCGCTTGAACCCTTTTTCTTACTAACCTAAAGTGAAGGGCGAAGTCTGATTTGGCTAAAGCTCGAGAGAGTAAAGATACGGTATAGAGGTACTCTCAAGTTCCTAAATGGAAGACAAGCTTGCTATTTATCCTCAAGATAGTACAGTTGAGGGAGCTGCATATCCAAAGAAACGAATAGGAATAGATTGAAGCCGGGTGTTTAAATCCCCTTCCTTGTTTATTGAATGAAAACCCCGCGCCTTAAGGCAAAGCCCTTTGAGAATACCTTGCTGTATGTGGAGTTGAATTGAGCGAAACGAGAAGAAAGGAATCTCTTTCTTTCGATCCCCATAGCCGTAGTAGCGAGAATGTCTTCAATCCATGATCACGCCTTATCCAAATAGGGGAGCCGGGGCTACGCACGCTACTACTGGTTCAGAAAGATTGAATAGTCTCAGAAGTGCATGACGCTAGCACCCGAGCAGACCTTGTCCTTTCTTATATACAGAGATCTTCAGCCTTCTCTCCTAAGAAGAAAGTTCTCTTCATGTAAGCCGCCTCCTGACTTCGATAAAAATCAGTCGAAGATCTTCTTTCTTCAATCTCGCACTCCACTTCCTTAGCATGCCGTCAGGCGGGCACAGATATGTGGATCTCCCCCAGCTCAAGTTCCACTCATAGAATTGTTCTCTACTGATTATGAAACAATAGGCTCCGAACAGGCGTTCTCTACCTACAGACCCTACGGCTATTCGAACTCGCCCGCACCCCTACTCCTCTATCTCTCAGTTAAGAACCTACTTAAAAGAGCTGTTCTCTCCCTACTGATTATGAGACGACTTCTTATTCTACTACTGATACGGTAAGACCTCGAGTGATGAATGAAATAGTAGGCACCTTACTCACAGTCTTCCCGCCGAAACTTCTTATCTAAGTCTTCCCCCTTCTCCTTCTATCTAGCAGACGCCTATGCAATTTCGCTTTCTTAGAGACTGATTAAGGCATGAAATGCGAAGATTCAAACACTTTACAGCTATGTCGAGGTCAAAAAAATCTATTTAGATCTCCGTCTCCGAGGGAAAATCTCTCTCTCTCACTTCACATATATATCCGACATCCACTTTCAATAGAATGAATCTGACTTGACTTCTCATCTCGTCTAATCTCTCTTATCTTCTAATTTCGTCTAAGAGATCTTATGAGATAATATCGGTATAATCTCTCTTCTCTCTTATTCGTAGCATGAATGAAGGAGGAAAGTCCTAGTCTGCTTCGCCCGGTGGATAGAAAGATAGATTAGTGAAAACCTTGACTTGACTTTAGCTTGGAGGCATGTCTCGGTGGGCGCGGTGGTATTGGTCGATCTCATTCGCTAAAAGCCAGTCCGCCCTTAGTGCAAGCCTAAGCACTTAGCTTAGCTCACATCCGAGGTTGAGTAGGGACAAGCTCTTAGATAGGGATCGTACTGGCAATGCAGCTAAGTATGAGGTGATAGGGTAGTCGAGGAATCCAAGAGATCTTCTTCTAATGAGGCCTACAGACCTCTGCTTTCTACTATTGAATAGGCTAGGAGATAGAGTTCGGATCTCTGTCTTAGTAAGGTGGACTGCAGCTTCTTCTTCTTCGGACTGGGATGCCCAGGGACCGGTACTTCTTTCTCTCCGTCGATTCTCTTCTTCTTCTTTGTTTGCCCCGTAGGACGAATTGACTTCTCATCTCGTCTAATCTCTCTTATCTTCTAATTTCGTCTAAGATATCAGAGAGATCTAATATCGTCTAATCTCTCTTCGCACCTCACTTCTTCGTCTTTCTTCGTCTCAATCTCTTATTCCAAATCTCTTATTCCAAATCACATAAGAGAAGATCTACTCCAAATCACCTAAGAGACTTCGAGTGGCTGATGAGTAGTACGCCCGGTTCACTAGGTTCTCCCGCTTTCGTGCCAAATTCTAGTCAAAAGACGAGTTTGATCCTGGCTCAGAACGAACGCTAGCTATATGCTTAACACATGCAAGTCGAACCTTGGTTTTCGGAGTTCGAAAGAGAAGGGGAAGAAGCGGGGTAGAGGAATTGGTCGACTCATCAGGCTCATGACCTGAAGACTGCAGGTTCGAATCCTGTCCCCGCCTAAGATAAGAAAGAGAGGTCCGAACAGAAGACAAGATCAACCGATAGAACAAGGAAACAAGTGTTGCTAAGGTGTGAAGCTAGAACCAGTAACCAATTCCTATCGGTGAAGCAAGTGTAGCCCAGCGTAGAAAAAAGACGATGCGTTACTTATTTGACTACGAGATTGACCTTTCTAATGCGCAAAGTCTTGATTAGCGCTTTCATTATCGAGATTGGGTTGGTAGACTAATACAAAGACCAATATGTTAAAACAAACCATGGCAATGTATCTACGATACAATCTACAGGGAAGAGCCTTACCCTTGAAAGGGCTATATTTTCGAGTAGTGAGTACTATAATGTTGGCTGGGGTGGGTTCGGGGTGTTTGAAGATGTTGCATAGGAATTATGCATCCCATTCAAACCTTAATAGCTTTTTGGATCAATTTATCTCGGATATGGGAACAAAATGCTTGGATAATCCAAAAGATAGTCAATTGTATAAGGATCAAGTATTTAAATTGTTAAATGAGTCTAAAAAACGCGGTAATACATTAGATCTATCGGAGAATGAGTTAACTGAGTTACAAATGAAGATCGAAGATATAACCACGAAATTCGACGAATACAGTATATTTAAAGAAAGCCCTAACTTAATTAAACTATTGATAGGTAAGGATCTTATATGCGCTAAAGATTATTTATACGATAAACTACCGCAGGATGTTTATCATAGAACTATTGAGTCGTTAGGTCAATATACGCTGGAGGCAGTCATTATATATGTACTAGGATTGTTGTTCAGCTGTATTCAAGAGTCTTCGGTTGTGAGGCTATCTACATTAATAGACAAGCTAGATACCACTGTTCGAACACAAGAATTAATAACCAATAAAAGGAATAGCAGGGATAAGGATATAAAACCGAAAAAGGGTAAGAAATATGAGATTGGGGGCTTATTAGTCGAATTCATGGTTGAAAGAGATTTGATCTATATTGAGGCCATTTCCGCAAATGGCGAGTTGTCTATTGTTAAAGAGAATGGAAAGGGTTATAAAAAAACCAGTTTGTTCGTAGAAAGAGGTAGTCTTAAATGTCGTTCTTTCATTGTAGCCGATATCGAGCGATTAGTGCCTCTAAAATGGCAGAGAGTTTTTGAACACTCTCGGATGATCAAGTATTACCGGGTACTCCGAAGATTTAAGAAGAAAGTCTGATTATTGGGCAACCATGGTACTCTTTTTTGTAATAAATCGGTGCCTTTCCTCTTTGTAGCAACTGTGTCCATTCTTTTGTATCTTCTTTGTCTTAAATTCAACTTGATGGATTTCTTTCATGCCTTACTTGAAAAGGTTGGGTTCTCTCTGGGCGGTCGAGTCCTATCCTTTGCTCTAAGAGGGTTGGGCTGCTGCTGCTCAGCAGGGCTTGCCTTGACAGTAGGCTTTGCTTTACGAGCGCTGCTCACAGGCGAGGACTTCACCCATATGATGATCCCTATCGGCGAGGGGACATCAGGCGCATCAAGCTCAGAGTCTCCGGCGACTCCGTCGGACTCCCTTATCGGCCATGCATCCTCCGAAACGGATTCGGACAAAGAACGATTCTTTACTCCTCCACAATCCGTCTCGTCCGCGTCGTCTTCTTCCACCTCGACTCCCGGTATTGATAGTGCTCCCAACAACGGAGAGAACGAAGAGCGAGACTCTTTTACTTATATAAAACCGGGAAGTGCAGCACACGAGGCAATGAAAGAGAGTTTTATATTTCCAATTGTAAGAGGGAAGTTCGAAGAATGGGAGTCCATTGGAAAAATGGATGGTCATCACATTGAGAAAACAAATGAGGAACTGGCCCAAGCTTTAAAACTCGAATTAGTCCAGACAAAGGAGGAAATGGAACGCCTATCAAAAGAATTGCTGGAGCTGGACTGGACCAAGTTCGAAACAGCCCCAGCGGGGGCATCATATGCTGGCTTATCGGACCTACTAAAGGAGCACCGTCGCAAGACGGGATTGGAAGAATGATGCTACAAATCTCCATTAAAGTGGTTATTTCTTTCTAATTGAAGAAAAGCGAGGGTGAGATCGAAAAGAACGACGCGCGACTTGATCCCTTAACTTAACATAAGAAAGGGTACGTAGGCAGCTTAGGTAACTAAGTTCAGTCATGAAGGGAAATAACAAAGCACGATAGGAGGCATGTACTCTTCAAACTCTTCTTTATATACGAAATTTCGGAAGAGTCTAGTTGATAGGATTCACTCACAGGAAGAATTCAAGTTAAATTCTTGAGGAGACAACCAACCCATTTTTGATTCCAGCCGAGAAGACTAGTAAACGGAAGGATCCAGAATGTCATATATCTCAGGAGCTAGATCAGTTCCCGATGAACAAGTAAGAATTGCCTCAACCAAAATGGATGGAATTGGACCTAAAAAAGCCATTCAGGTTCGTTATCGATTAGGTATCAGTGGGAACATCAAGATAAAAGAGTTAACTAAGTATCAGATCGATCAAATGGAACAAATGATAGGTCAAGATCATGTTGTTCATTGGGAATTGAAGAGGGGAGAACGAGCAGACATCGAACGATTAATTTCTATTTCTCGTTATCGTGGAATTCGTCATCAAGATGGATCGCCCTTACGCGGTCAACGAACTCATACTAATGCACGGACTTGTCGCAAGCTAATTCGGAAATCAAAGAAGGCATGATTTTAGGGAAAGGTAAAGGCTAATATTTCGCCGAAAGGTGGGAGGGATGCCGAGATCCTGGGCAGCGGGATCTTCCCATCATGATCGACTAAAGGGAAAGTCGCACAGAGATATTGGTTCGAATCCAATTCATGATTCCAGTTCAGAAGGACTCCATTCAATCGAAGTTTAGGATGGAGCTATCACTAATAGACAGATGGGATTGTTTGCAACAAAGTGTCTATATAGCAAGGGCTCTTGAAACTATATCCTATAGAATAGGGACTCGACCAAAGGCTCAGCCGAAAGAGAAACTTTCTCAGTCGAAGGAGAAAGATTAGCAGCTTCTTCTATAAACGGAATTTTATACTTGCCATGCCAATAACCGGATTGGATCACGATCCAGTACTGTAGGAAGAAGGAAAATCTCTTATATGAATAGGATTCAGTGCTCAAGTCGTCCAGTCCCGAGTGGGGAAGATTGCTTCTATCCGTCAAGCATTGGAGTCGTGCCTGAATCCTTTGTTCGTTCTTCTATCATCTGCACTTGCCTTCCTCAAAGGAAGAAATAGTGAAAGTAAGTAGCTCACGGGGCAACGAAGCCAGTGCAGAAAATTCCTTTTCCTAATGAAAGGCAATAGGCCTAAGGAAGAAGGAAGCAAGAAGGGAGGATTTTCTTGACTTTACCGCTAGAACCTTTCTTTCACGAGTGAACTCGGGCACGAGCCTACCTTGTAAGAACCAAAGAAGGGGTACCGGCCTACCTACCATTACCATTTAGGGAATGAACCGAGTTAGAGGCCTATGCTTCCTTTACCGATAGCCGACCCGAGATCTAAGGTTAGTTAGTTTGATTTTCTCCGTCCGGTAATCTAATTTCTTTACCGATAAGAGCTAGCTCAAGTAAGCGTAACGGCATAAGAGAGCAGGAAGAGCTTACTATCATAGCAGCACATACAGAGTGCCAGTTCCGTTGGGTTCCCATAGCAGAGAAAAAGAGCTATTCCCAATCGAATGAATATTAAATCGAATAAATAAGAAATAAGGGGTCAGGAAGTCCAACCAGACTACGGCTACGGCTCCAAGTGAGGAGGGCGTCTTCTGATTAGCAGTGTTGAGCTGGGATCGGTCTCAAGCTATCGGCTCAGTACCGCCATCCCCTTTCCGGCATTAGAGCTCAAAAACTTAGATTCCAAGCACACTTGTGACGAAGAAAGGATCCGTTCCTCCAGCCAGTTTCGGGTTTGAATCTTTTTTTGAATCTATCTTTTTTCGCTTTGGCTCCAGTTTAGGGGTTCCCTAGTGGAATGGCGAGTCGGATTGAATGAGCAGGATTGGCTTGAACTGAGCGCCTTCCATCTCTCAGAATCAGCAGGAAAAAGTGGTCAATCGTGGGAACCTGGGATCAACAACCAAGAAAGAAGGCTTCCAAACCTGATCTACGACTTCACCCCTTCTCTTTTCCCTTGAAGCCCTTCTGGGCTGTTCACTGGAAGCTAGACCTAACAACTAGACTTTCAAGACCACCTGATCTACGACCCCGCCTTTCATTCATTTATTGGTCAAAAGCCCCTGAATCTTAGCTCTGAAGCCCCTTCTTTTTCACCCATGAGCCCATCCATCTTCGTGTCTGAAACGGAAGAAGTCCATGCTTTCTAAGAAAAATTCCCCTTCAGGCAATCAAAGACCGGACGATCTCCCGATAACACTAGCATCCCACGTACGGACGAAGTTCCGAGACCTCTACCTGATGATGTTCCACTCAACTAGCGGACGTTGTTCCGATGCCCCAATGATGGGCTCTTTGATCCTATATATAAGGCTCTGTTCTGTAATGCGAGATCTTTGTTCGAAGCCACCCCACCACCTTACGAGCCCTAAGAACAGGCGTTAAATGGTCCTCTAGCACCCTCATTTGATGAAAGTCTAGCCTTCACCCGAGGCTCAGCCTCTCGATGGGTCTCTCTTCCCCGATCAGCTTGATCATTATTAGAATATTCGCTTTCAAGCCATAGCGATTGAAAAGGTTTGTACCAATTAGAGTTGGATTAGCTGCCACTAGGCCTAGTCACCACAGCCAATGATCTTCATCCCTGACCTCGGAATCGGCAGATCATTAGCAAAGGTCTTGTTATGAGCTTCGACCCCCCTATCAACCTTCTGACTCGAATGGCCTTAGCTGAGAGGCACTGCCCGCCACTGGTGTAAAAGAGACCATTGATGTCCTGGAAATCCGTTAGAAGGGTTTCCCCATCGTTCAGGGCTAGCTCCATGTAACGATCCATTAGCAGATCGGACCTATGATCAGGCTCCCCGTCTGAGGGAAAGAGGTCACCCGTAATATCCGTGTAGTCGAAAGAAAGATCACGTGGGATCGGATTCAAGAAGGAAAAAGGGGAGTAGCACACGCGCCTTCGCAGGCAGCCCCATTGTGTGGCGATCAAGCGTCCTTCGTCAAGTGCCGGCATTGGTGATGCTGAGAAAGGCAGCCTGAGATAACGCCAGCGGAAAGGGCTCTGCCCGTAACAGAGGTATGCTATTGAGTCTAAGCCCGTGGCCATAGTGATAATAGGAGGAAGGCCTTGCAACTGATAGACCCATGTTGGGTCTTTGCGGATCTTATCTATATCGAGAATACATATATCGGGAGGCCTGAAAGGGCAATCTCACCTAGTCTGTTGATGGTTTCTTTCGTTATAAAGAGGAGTCGTAGAGCGGGAGAGAGCAGATGGAAGAGGAGTCCTTTTCCGTCCATGGCATCATCAGGAGCACCTTCCCTTCGTGCTAACTGAATCAGTTACGTCAGCGAACCAGCAAATACTCGCCAGAAAGACTTGACCCTGAACCTGTTCTCTGTTAATCAATGCCGTCAGTGAGTGTCGGGCCTTTTGGGTGAGAGGCCCGAGCGGTATCCTTAATTCACTGAAAGTTATATAAGGGTAGTTAACCGTCCCGCTATTCCTGATAAGGAATAGGATAAGGACTTTAGGAACCAACATAGCTTCATTGAGATGAAGAACATTGCCAGAACGAGATGATAAAGAGATCGTACCCATGTCTGAAATAGAGAGTGGGGTGTGGTTACCGGTGAAGACGAGACTTTTGCCTTGATACGGCGAGGATGAGACAAATGCAGCCGGATTGCTCGTTGAAAGCAGAGGAGGAGTTAACCGGACGGGGAGACTGCTTCAAGCCATACAAGGACTTCTTCACTAGTAGTCAAAGGGGAAGGAGGCCTATCGAAGTCACTTTCCTAGGTTAAGGTAGGTTCAGTGCCCCCCAGGGTGAGAAGAATCGGTAGTTGTTAGACTAGCTCTGGCTTTCAAGCGTGAACCTAGCTTGTGTAGCCTATGCTAAGCAAGCCTACACTGGTCTGGGAATTGGCAAGAGGTCTTGGCTAAGGCATTGCTTCGGTTTACCTTGACTTTGGTTCGAAGGATTCTCAATTAAAGCAGCTTGAGCACAAACAAATTGGAACAGAGGCGGAGGCAGTTACTGAAGCACCGGTAGCAGTATAGAAAGCATCTTGCCCGGCCTTCCACCCACTCAGATAGCCTATTCGAAAGCCAGCATCCTATCCTATTCCAGCTTCCCTTCTCCATAAATGCCAAGATCCGCCGCGAAAGAAGGAGGGGGGAACCTTGAATCAGTCTCAGTTGCATCCTACCTACATAGTTGTAGGAAGTGGATCCACGTCAATCGAGATTCCGTTCCCCACCCTCCCCAACGATCAAGTCTGTTTATTGCAGGGACTTAGTTGACCTCGAAGCAAGGGAATAGACTGAGGGTTCACCCATAGAGGCAGAGGCGGGGAATACAGGAGGTGGGAATAATGGCTTCAATCTCCAAGCCAGAGTCTGTCTTCTGAGCAACACACCCTTAGGACAAGAGTTCCTAATCTAGT